TACTAATATTGTGGGTTTGTGTATTTCATTTAAAAGACCCGAAGTAGCAAAGCCTTGGGTAAAAATAGTACTTGAGGCAGTTATTGTGGTTAAATCATTTTTTCTTATTTTGAAAAAAGGCACTGTATGAATAAGGGAGAAACTCCATGAAAGAAAAATGAATGATTCATATAAATCACTTAGTGGGAAATGGCCTGAATAAATCCAACGAGTGATTAATAATCCTGTTAGACATAAAAAAGTAGCTATCATCCCCTTTTCTGACGAATCATATGGTTTTATGATTTCATTGCCCAATAAGGTTATCAAATGAAGTGTAATTACAATTGAAACAATAGAAAAAGAAATATGAGTTAATATATGCTCTAAAGTTGAAAATATCATAAAAATGAAAAAGGGGGGGGAATCCCCTATATTAATTAAGAAATAGAAATGGGGAATTTCATTTATTTTTATTATAGGACCTATTGTATCTCTTTTAGAAGACGGCATGCCGCCACTCGGACTCGAACCGAGATGCTCTAGCACTGCTTCCTAAGAGCAGCGTGTCTACCGATTTCACCATAGCGGCTTGCTCGAACTCATAATAGCCTATTCATATTCAATCGTCGAGATTGAACAAGTCAATTCAACCAAATCAGTTTTTTAGTAAAGATTCAAATTGATAATTCAAATTGATAAAAAAATGAGTTCAAAAGTAAATTTGAAGGTTCATTAGTTTCATTTTTTACTTTTATTTATTTTTTACTTTTATTGTCATTATTTCTGGTTTATCTTATTTCATAAATTGAAAACAAAAAATAAATTTTATCGATGAATTTTAAATCTGTCTATTTTGTATTATTCCTTTGGATTACTCCAAATTGACAAAATTCTTGTACATATACATAATATTGCAACAATTAAGTTCTTTTATTTATATTCATTTTATTTATATTCATTGGGCTGAAAATTGGAAAGATATGTAAAACCCATTCCATATAGTAAATAAATTAAACTATTAAGTCAGAAAGTTATCCAAAAATTTTTAACATGGAATCAATTAGTTTCAACACTTCATTAATTTGAACTAAAAATCTTATATCTGGCCTTCCTGAGAAACATAAAAATTTTTCATTATTGTAAAGGTCGATGGGGAAAATAAGACTCCCCACCACCAAAAGTTGAGTGAAAATATACTAAAAATAAATAAACATTTTTGTATTTTTTTTTATTCAAAAAAACAGAAGAATTCTTTTATAAAATATAAAATTAAGGGTCTATTTCATATTGATTAGAATAGGGACTGCCAATTGTTAATTTTATATTAACTTTGATATTAATATATTAACTTTGATATTAACAAATTACTGAGCCCATTTTTGGAGTCAAATCCATTCTGATTAGTCCGATATTTTAGGACTTATTTGTTTGTCGTACAAAAAAACTTTTTGAATTCCCGGTAGAAAGAGATTTTCCCAATGACAAAGCTTTTAACGCCGCCGCATATCCTTTCCTTTTCCAAATATTTTTACGAATACGCTTTTTTGATATCGAAGTACGTTTTTTTGGAACTGCCATTTAAAAGTTATTCATTGTTATAGTTGGATGTGAAAGACATATATTGTTCAACACGAATTCTTTTTTCTTATTCATTTTCTCTAACTAAGATTATCTTCATAAAAAAGAAATATAGATATGTCAAAGATCTGTGAAAATTAGCTCAAAAATTACTCGAAATAAAACATTTTTTATTTCATACACTACACTATCCGTAAAACCAAAAATTTTAGGTTTGGAACTTTTAGTTATCGTTGTTTATCTCTCAAAGTTATATCTTTAGAATTTGCTAAATCAAACTTAATAAAATAAATAAAGAACCTAAAAGACCTTTATTTTACTCATTCTATACTTTATTTACATGTAATAAAATACCTCAAAGGATTGTAAACTTTTGTCTAATAAATAGAGTCTTTTTTTAATCAAACTTGATAAAACTAATTTCGATTTGAAAATTTGAATGATACTAGTTGTTAAAGGATACGTGGTTTGATAAAAAAAGATCTCAGTCATTTTTTATCCTTTCTCGATAAAAAAGTTCATTTTAGATCTATAATCTTCTAAACTTTACTAATAAAATATTTTTATTGAAATGGAAAACAATCAATCCCATAATGAATTAGTTAATGAGTTGAAATAAACTAACTAAAATCAAGAGTTTTTATTTCATTAGACCGATGTCCTTAGTTAATCCTATATTTCATATCAGGATAAAGTACTCTTTTTAGTTTTTAGTCTAAATTTTGATCCTTGCTAGATTTTCATTTTCCTATTATAAGGATTCGTTTTTATATGTCAATTGGTCATATCATTTGACCAATTGTAACTTCTTGTTTTGAATATTTGAACAATTTTAAAAAGACTAAGAATAAATATTAATATAAAATGATTAAATAAGTTAGTGCATATCTTGATTTTTTATTGACTTTTTTCGAACGAAGTAAGATCCGGTAAATCGGAA